GTCATATTTCTCTTTATCGAGAAATTGAAGAAGCTATACAAGGATTTTGTCAAGCCTGCTCATAGGGTACTTAATCATATCGTACCTAAGTACGTAATTCTCTAGTACGTAATTCTCTGATACCGGCAGAATTCGAGTCTTTGGGGTTTAACTAGGATTCTAATTTATCAATTTTTAGGTTCATTAAGATCAAGAAAAGGAAGTTTTCTAATCACACTAACTCAACCCCATTCATTGTCGAATCCTACTCAGGATAATATGGAGGCACTTATGGCAGAACGGGCCAATTTGGTCTTTCACAATAAAGCGATAGATGGAACTGCCATGAAACGTCTTATTAGTAGATTAATAGATCACTTTGGAATGGCATATACGTCACACATCCTGGATCAAGTAAAGACTCTGGGTTTCCAGCAAGCCACTGCTACATCCATTTCATTAGGAATTGATGATCTTTTAACAATACCTTCTAAAGGATGGCTAGTCCAAGATGCTGAACAGCAAAGTTTGATTTTGGAAAAACACCATCATTATGGGAATGTACACGCGGTAGAAAAATTACGTCAATCCATTGAGATATGGTATTCTACTAGTGAATATTTGCGACAAGAAATGAATCCTAATTTTCGGATGACTGACCCCTATAATCCAGTCCATATAATGTCTTTTTCGGGAGCTAGAGGAAATGTGTCTCAGGTACATCAATTAGTAGGTATGAGAGGATTAATGTCAGATCCACAAGGACAAATGATTGATTTACCTATTCAAAGCAATTTACGCGAAGGACTCTCTTTAACAGAATATATAATTTCTTGCTACGGAGCCCGCAAAGGAGTTGTGGATACTGCTGTACGAACATCAGATGCTGGATATCTCACGCGAAGGCTTGTCGAAGTAGTTCAACATATTGTGGTACGTAGAACAGATTGTGGTACCATTCGAGGTATTTCTATAAGTACTCAAAATGGTATGATGCCGGAAAGAATTTTGATCCAAACATTAATTGGTCGTGTATTAGCAGACGATATATATATGGGTTCGCGGTGCATTGCCACCCGAAATCAAGATATCGGGGTTGGACTTGTCAATCGATTCCTAACGCTTCGAACCCAACTAATATCCATTCGAACTCCTTTTACTTGTAGGAGTGCGGCTTGGATCTGTCGATTATGTTATGGCCGGAGTCTTACTAACGGAGACCTGGTTGAGTTGGGAGAAGCTGTAGGTATTATTGCAGGCCAATCCATCGGGGAACCTGGTACTCAACTAACATTAAGAACTTTTCATACAGGTGGAGTATTCACAGGGGGTACTGCAGAACATGTACGAGCCCCTTCTAATGGAAAAATCCAATTCAATCAGGATTTGGTTCATCCCACACGTACACGTCATGGACACCCTGCCTTTCTATGTTCTATCAACTTGTATGTCACTATTGAGGGTGAAGATACTCTACATAATGTCAATATTCCGCCAAAAAGTTTTCTTTTAGTTCAAAACGATCAATATGTTAAATCTGAACAAGTGATTGCTGAAATTCGCGCAGGGACATCGACTTTGAATTTTAAGGAAAAGGTTCGAAAACATGTTTATTCTGACTCAGAAGGAGAAATGCACTGGAGTACGGATGTGTACCATGCACCCGAATTCACCTATGGTAATGTTCATCTCTTACCAAAAACAAGTCATTTATGGATATTATCAGGAAGGCCCTACAGATCGAGTGTAGTCCCCTTTTCGCTCTCCAAAGATCAAGATCAAATGAACACTCATTCTCTTTCTTTCGAACAAATATATACCTCAGTCACTAATGATCAAGTAAAAGAGAAATTATCGGACTCGTTTAGTAAAAAAGAGGATAGAATTCCATATTATTCAGAACTTAATCGAATAGGTCATTGTAATCTCACATATCCTGCAAAAAATTTTGATTTATTGGCAAAGAAACGAAGAAATAGATTCATTATTCCATTTCAATCGAGTCAAGAGCGAGAAAAAGAATTAATGTCCCTTTCCGGTATCTCCATTGAAATACCTATAAATGGGATTTTACGTAGAAATAGTATTTTTGCTTATTTCGATGATCCTCGATACCGAAGAAAGAGCTCGGGAATTACTAAATATGGGACTATAGAGATGCATTCAATCGTTAAAAAAGAGGATTTGATTGAGTATCGAGGAGTCAAAGAATTTCGACCAAAATACCAAATGAAAGTCGATCGGTTTTTTTTCATTCCTGAAGAAGTTCATATTTTATCGGGATCTTCACCCATAATGGTACGCAACAATAGTATCATTGGAGTCGATACACAAATCACTTTAAATAAAAGAAGCCGAGTGGGCGGAGTGGTCCGAGTGGAGAGGAAAAAAAAAAAGATTGAACTTCAAATTTTTTCTGGAGATATCCATTTTCCCGGGGAGACAGATAAGATATCCCGACATAGTGGCATTTTGATACCACCAGGCAGAACAAATTCCAAAGACTCAAAAAATTGGAAAAATTGGATCTATGTCCAACGGATCACCCCTACTAAGAAAAAATATTTTGTTTTGGTTCGCCCCGTAGTCCCATATGAAATAACGGATGGGATCAATTTAGCAACACTTTTCCCTCAGGATTTGTTGCAGGAAAAGGATAATGTGCAACTTCGAGTTGTCAACTATATCCTTTATGGAAATGGCAAAGCCACTCGAGAAATTTCGGACACAAGTATTCAATTAGTACGTACTTGTTTAGTATTGAATTGGAATCAAGATCAAAAAAGTTCTTCTATCGAAGAGGCCCGCGCTTCCTTTGTTGAAGTAAGAACAAGTGGTATGATTCGAGATTTCCTAAGGATCAATTTTGTGAAATCCGCTATTTCGTATATCGGGAAAAGGAATGATCCATCATCAGAAAAAAATGAGGGATCAGATCATACCGATATGAATCCGTTTTATTCCATTTATTCAAAGACAAAACTTCAACAATCATTTAATCAAAACCAAGAAACTGTTCGTATGTTGTTGGGTATAAACAAAGAATGTCAATTTTTTCTAATTTTGTCATCATCCAATTGTTTTCGAATAGGTACATTCCCATCCAAGGGTGTAAAATATCACAAAGAATCAATTCAAAAAGATTCCCTAATTCCAATTAGGAATTCATTGGGTCCTTTAGGAACAGCCCTTCAAATTGCGAATTTTTTTTCATTTTACCATTTAATAACTTATAATCAAATCTCGGTAACTAATTATTTGCAACTTGACAATTTAAAACAAACCTTTGAACTACTTCAATTTCAATATTATTTAATGGATGAAAATGGAAGAATTTATAATCCCGATCCATGTAGTAACATCATTTTGAATCCATTCAAATTGAATTGGTATTTTCTTCATTATAATTTTTATGAAGAGACATCCACAAAAATGAATCTTGGACAATTTCTTTGTGAAAATGTATGTATAACAAAAAATGGACCACACGTAAAATCAGGTCAAGTTATAATTGTTCAATTTGACTGCGTAGTAATAAGATCGGCTAAGCCCTATTTGGCTACTCCGGGAGCAACAGTTCATGGTCATTATGGGGAAATCATTTATGAGGGGGATACATTAGTAACATTTATATATGAAAAATCGAGGTCTGGTGACATAACACAAGGTCTTCCAAAAGTAGAACAAGTCTTAGAAGTTCGTTCGATTGAGTCAATATCGATGAATCTAGAAAAGAGGATTGATGGTTGGAACGAACGTATAAGAAGAATTCTTGGAATTCCTTGGGGATTCCTGATTGGGGCTGAGCTAACTATAGCGCAAAGTCGTATCTCTTTGGTTAATAAGATCCAAAAGGTTTATCGATCCCAGGGGGTGCAAATACATAATAGGCATATAGAAATTATTGTACGCCAAATAACATCAAAAGTCTTGGTTTCAGAAGATGGAATGTCTAATGTTTTTTTGCCCGGAGAACTTATTGGATTATTTCGGGCAGAACGAACGGGGCGCGCTTTGGAAAAATCAATATGTTACCGAGCTACCTTATTGGGAATAACGAGAGCATCTCTGAATACTCAAAGTTTTATATCCGAAGCGAGTTTTCAAGAAACTGCTCGAGTTTTAGCAAAAGCAGCTCTCCGGGGCCGTATCGATTGGTTGAAAGGACTAAAAGAAAACGTTGTTTTGGGGGGGATGATACCCGTTGGGACTGGATTCAAAGGATTCGTACACCGTTCAAGTCAACATAAGGGCATTCCCTTGAAAACAAAAAAAAAGAATCTATTCGAGGGAGAAATGAGAAATATTTTGTTTTACCACAGAGAATTATTTGATTTTTGTCTTTCAAAGAATTTTTGTGATAGATCAAAACAACAATGATTTATGGGGTTTAATATAAGATATTCCTTCTTTTTTGTATTTGTTATGGTTATTTAATTTAGTATTTAGTAATAAAATAAAGAAATTAAAAAAGAACGAATAGAAAAGAATTAATAGTTAGTTTGGGTTGTATATCAAGGGCCAATCCGCAGTAGAAAAGAAAGTTCCGTTGGAACAAGTATTTATTTCAGAATACCTCATCTCTTTATTAAAAAAAGAGAAAGTGTGGGGAGAAATGACAAGAAGATTTTGGAACATCAATTTGGAAGAGATGATGGAAGCAGGAGTTCATTTTGGTCACGGTACTCGTAAATGGAATCCTAGAATGTCACCTTATATCTCTGCAAAATGTAAAGGTATTCATATTATAAATCTTACTAGAACCGCTCGTTTTTTAGCGGAGGCTTGTGATTTAGTTTTTGATGCATCAAGTAGAGGAAAACAATTTTTAATTGTTGGGACAAAAAAGAAAGCAGCTGATTCAGTAGCATGGGCTGCAATAAGGGCTCGCTGTCATTATGTTAATAAAAAGTGGCTTGGGGGTATGTTAACAAATTGGTCCACGACAGAAACAAGACTTCAAAAATTCAGGGATTTGAGAATGGAACAAAAAGCAGGAAGACTCGCCCGTCTTCCAAAGAGAGATGCAGCTGTGTTGAAGAGACAATTATCTCACTTGCAAACATATTTGGGCGGGATCAAATATATGACAGGATTACCGGATATTGTAATCATCGTTGATCAACAAGAAGAATATACGGCCCTTCGAGAATGTATTACTTTGGGAATTCCAACGATTTGTTTAATCGATACAAATTGTGATCCGGATCTTGCAGATATTTCGATTCCGGCAAACGATGACGCTATAGCTTCAATTCGATTAATTCTTACCAAATTAGTATTTGCAATTTGTGAAGGCCGCTCTAGCTATATAAGAAATCCTTGATTCATAATAAAATCCAAAATGGATTTCCTAAGCGCCATATCGGTTACTATATCATATCCTGATTCTCAAAAACTAGTTAAAAAAACAAAAGAAAGAGGGATATTATGTAAAAAAAAATTAATAGGTATCTTAAATAAATAGAAAATTAAAGTAAACAAGTCGAGAAAGAGATGGTTGAATCAAAATAATTTTTTTTTAAGTTATATTTCTGTCAGAGGACAATATGAATGTTCTATCATATTCAATCAACCCCCTAAAGGGGTTATATAATATATCTGGTGTAGAAGTAGGTCAACATTTCTATTGGCAAATAGGGGGTTTCCAAATTCATGGCCAGGTACTTATAACTTCTTGGGTTGTAATTGCTATTTTATTAGGTTCAGCTGCTATAGCTGTTCGGAGTCCACAAACCATTCCGAATGGCGGTCAAAATTTCTTTGAATATGTCCTTGAATTCATTCGAGACGTGAGCAAAACTCAAATTGGAGAAGAATATCGCCCTTGGGTTCCCTTTATTGGGACTATGTTTTTATTTATTTTTGTTTCTAATTGGTCAGGGGCTCTTTTGCCTTGGAAAATCATACAGTTGCCTCACGGGGAGTTAGCTGCACCCACGAATGATATAAATACTACTGTTGCTTTAGCTTTACTCACGTCAGTAGCCTATTTCTATGCGGGCCTTACAAAAAAAGGATTAGGTTATTTTGGGAAATACATTCAACCAACTCCAATTCTTTTACCCATTAACATCTTAGAAGATTTCACAAAACCTCTATCACTTAGTTTTCGACTTTTCGGAAATATATTAGCGGATGAATTAGTAGTTGTTGTTCTTGTTTCTTTAGTACCTTTAGTGGTTCCTATACCTGTTATGTTTCTTGGATTATTTACAAGTGGTATTCAGGCTCTTATTTTTGCAACTTTAGCCGCAGCTTATATAGGCGAATCCATGGAAGGTCATCATTGATTAGTCTTAAGACGACTCTATCTTTTAGTTTAGATCCAAGTAATATATGTGTGTCTCAAGATACTCTATCAAGATAATCTATTTTATTTAGAGCATATAAATGTACAAATACATACACTTGAGAAGTGCAAAATAAAACAAAAAGGCGTTGGTTAATATAGAGTGGGTTCCACAGGTATGTGGAATCTAATGACTATACGTTAATTCTTGCGGATTAGATGGTTCGAAGAATGATTCGAAAATCCGATTGAATTAAAAAGAAAATAGGCGGTTTACGTTATTGAAGAAACATATGTATATTTTATATTAGATATTGACAAGTTATATATGAATTTATATATGAACTTTAATTTGCCCTACTTGAATTTCGATAGAGATACCAACCGAAGTCCTTCCGTTTCGTTTATGACTGCAAATTGAATGAATAGACAAACAAAAAAAAAAAAAGCTCGAAGAATGATCAATGATTAGAAAATGGAAATGGAAAACTCAAGTTGTATTAATTCAGAAAGACTCAACAAATAGGAACTAAAAGAGATGAAGTCTTCCTAATGATCTAATGATTCAATAATATTATTATTTCAATTTGGCGTTTTTAGTTATTTTGACTGGATGAATATTAGCAATGGAATAATTTAGTCATAATGCATTGGTTGATTGTATCATTAACCATTTCTTTTTTTTTGTGTGTGTGAGGAACTTATCATGAATCCACTGATTTCTGCCGCTTCCGTTATTGCTGCTGGATTGGCTGTCGGGCTTGCTTCTATTGGACCTGGAGTTGGTCAAGGTACTGCTGCGGGACAAGCTGTAGAAGGTATTGCGAGACAGCCCGAAGCAGAGGGAAAAATACGAGGTACTTTATTACTTAGTTTAGCATTTATGGAAGCTTTAACAATTTATGGATTAGTTGTAGCATTAGCGCTTTTATTTGCAAATCCTTTTGTTTAATCTGATAAATCTCAGACTTGCAGGTTGCTTTTTCGCATTAAATATCGCTCCTACAAAATTACTTATTCGTTGAGAAATTGAGAAAATAACCTACGGGAAGGACTTATTTGAGGATGAAGAATTAGTGTTACTCACTCGCTTTCTTCCTTCCTTCCCCTTTTTAGTTCCAAGGAGAACTGTTATAACAAAGGAAGTATTTTGCAAGTCACAGTAAACTTAGTACCTACATTAGTAATTCTATTCCAATGAGTTAAATATTATTCTTATTGGGAATTGT